AAATTAAATATTATAATAATTTAAATTCCATGTTTTGGGGTTAAGAATAAACTGCTTGAGGTTTTCCTGTTTCCGGGGGGTTTACAGGAGTGTTAGGTATCTCAGGAGTTTTGGGGGGTAGGGGGGTTTAAGGAGAATAAACCCCCGGGGGTATCGTGGAGATCTTCCGATTAAAAATAACTATTTATGCTCTTGAAATCAGTTATGCAATTTATAAAATAATTTCTTTCCACCACGAATCATAATTACGGGAGCAGAGGATGTGTTCCACCTTCTTTTTTAGATTGCCTACACTGTGAAATGTCTATTGAAAAGGAAAAAGAGAAGAGAAAACCCCCCACCCTCTGGAGTGAACGCTCGGCTTGGTGGGTAACGAGTCGGATGATTTCCACCATTAACTTATGTAAGCGTCGATAAAAGTGGAAGGAATATATCAAGTCATGGCCCTGAAGTAGGAACCAAATGCCAGGAATAGTTCACTGTGTGAAACCCCCACAAATACTTGTCCCTCACCTTCAATAACCGTGATCATTAAGAAATCAATTGATGGTAGGTTCTTACTGTGCATTCTATTTGGGTGTTAATGGAATGTCAGGATATGGTATGAATTTGGAGTTTAGAGGTAGTGGTGAGTCGTTAAATTAACCATTTTAATCCAATTTAATGAATTGTAATACTATAAATAATGCTTTTGGCTTATGAATTGAGCATAATTCCTAATGGTATTTCGTGGTCTATTAAATTTATTGTTTTGTCAACTAGCTTATGGTTTTAGTGTTGAATCTATTAATGTTGTATTACTTATTAATATGTACTAGAATAATATTAATTATAGGTTAGATGGGTAATATGGTGAATATACATATATGTCAAAGAGTAGTTTAGTTCAGAATTCTAGCTTTGGGAGTTAGCGGTGAGAGTTAAAATCTCTTCTCTTTGAGTACTAAGGGGGACTTTAACCTCCGACATCCGGTTTACAAGACCGGCGTTCTAACCCTGAACTACTAGTACAACGTCAAGCTAAAATTTTATTTTCTGCTCATCCCGCCAATGGCATAAGGATTAGGAAGAGGGAGAAGTATAGCAGTGATGCAACTTGTCCAATTACAATGAAAGGGTGTTCTACAGGCATACCCCCAATTCAAGTAAGAATCAGTACGTCTGCGATAAGGGTTCAGAAAAGGAATTGAGTCATGGGTCGGAAAGTTAGTGCTCGTTGTTTAGAGGTGTGTAAGATGGGAACGAGTATCAATACTAGGATGGAAGCTAGGAGGGCCAAGACACCTCCTAGTTTGTTAGGAATTGATCGGAGAATGGCATATGCAAATAGGAAATATCATTCGGGCTTGATGTGTGGAGGGGTAACGAGTGGATTTGCTGGGGTGAAGTTGTCGGGATCTCCTAATAGGTTCGGTGTGAAGAGGGCCAATGATGTTAGTGCAATGAGCAGGGCTGCAAATCCTAGGAGGTCTTTGTATGAGAAGTAGGGGTGGAAGGAGATTTTGTCTGCATCTGAATTAAGGCCTAGGGGGTTATTTGAACCTGTTTCGTGGAGAAAGATAAGGTGAAGGAAGGTGGCGGCTGCAATTACGAAAGGGAATAGGAAGTGGAAGGCAAAGAATCGAGTGAGGGTGGCATTATCTACCGAGAAACCCCCTCAAATTCATTGGACAAGTATATTACCGACGTATGGGATTGCAGATAGTAGGTTAGTAATGACAGTGGCCCCTCAGAATGACATTTGTCCTCAGGGTAGGACGTAGCCTACGAAGGCTGTTATTATCACTAGGAGTAAGAGGACAACACCGATGTTTCAGGTCTCTTTGTAAAGATATGAGCCGTAGTAAAGTCCTCGACCAATGTGTGCGTAAATACAAATGAAGAAGAATGAGGCTCCGTTAGCATGTATGTTGCGGATTAGTCATCCGTAATTTACGTCTCGGCAAATGTGGGCAACGGATGAAAAGGCTGTGGCAATGTCAGAGGTGTAGTGTATGGCTAGAAATAGGCCTGTGAGAATTTGTGAAATTAAACATAATCCGAGGAGTGACCCGAAGTTTCATCAGACCGAAATGTTTGAGGGTGCGGGGAGGTCAACTAGGGCGTCGTTAGCAATTTTTAGTAGTGGGTGGGTTTTGCGTAGGCTTGCCATTAGGGTTTTTGTAGTTGAATAACAACGATGGTTTTTCAAACCATAAGTTCTGGTGAAAACCCGGGCAAGAATTATGTCTTTTATGATAATAGTTTGTTTAGTGGGAATAATCGTAGGATTGATTGCGGTTGCTTCTAACCCGTCTCCTTATTTTGGTGCGTTAGGGTTGGTGATGGTTTCGGGGATGGGGTGTGGGGTATTGACGTACTGTGGAAGCCCTTTTTTAGCGTTAATTCTTTTTCTTATTTATTTAGGGGGAATGTTAGTAGTATTTGCGTATTCGGCAGCGTTGGCTGCTGAGCCTTTTCCTGAAACTTGAGGGGATCGCACGGTTATAGGGTACACAGTTATATATAGTGTGTTCTTGTTGTCGGTAACCAGTATTCTGGGACGGCAGTGGTCCGGTAGCTTCCCTGGGTGAGCTGATGAGTGAGGACCCTTTTATGTTTTTCGTGCTGATAACGGGGGAGTAGCTGTTATGTATTCTGAGGGGGGTTGGATGCTGGTTGTAGGTGCGGGGGTTTTGCTCTTGACTTTGTTTGTTGTATTAGAACTGACTCGAGGTTTAAATCGGGGTGCTCTTCGGGCTGTTTAGATTGAGAGTATGAGGATAGCAAGTGTAAGGGTAACTAGGAATAGGATCAGGTATGTTTTTACAAGACCTTGTTGGGCGTTGCTTGTCGTTGTGATTAAAGGAGTGTTGAGGGTAGTTGTGGCTTTTGGGCCTACTTTTTCTAATCAGGTTTGGTCGATTATTTGGCTAGCAATTGTTTGGCCTAGTACCAGATTTAGTTTGGGTGGGAAGCGGTGGATGATTATAGGAAAGAAGCCTAGTATATTAGAGAAGTGGTGAGTAGCCAGGTAGGGGGTGGGTTTAAATTGTTTGCTTGTTAGGGATGCGAGCTCTAGGGCAATAAGGAGTCCCAAGATTGTTACGGTTAGGGCGGCAAGTTTTAATAAGGGGGGTATTGATATTACTGGTGTTTTTAGTGGGAGTATGTTAGTGGTGATTAGGAGGCCGGCGACGATGCTTCCTCAAGCTAGTCGTTTGATGGGCTGGATAACTGCGCGGTTGTTTTCGTTGATGGGGGAGAGTGCGTTGAATCGGGGGTGTCCTATTGATACGAAAAAGACTACACGTAGGCTGTAGATAGCTGTGAAAGAGGTGGCGAGGAGAGTAAGGCTAAGGGCTCAGGCGTTTAGGTTTGAGGTGTTGAGGGCTTCAATAATAGCATCTTTAGAGAAGAAACCTGCTAGGAAGGGTGTTCCTGTGAGGGCTAGGCTTCCGATAGTTAAACAGGTAGAGGTGAAGGGGGTAAGGTGGTGTATTCCTCCTATCTTTCGAATGTCTTGCTCGTCATTAAGGCTGTGGATGATTGAGCCGGAGCAGAGGAAAAGCATAGCTTTGAAGAAGGCATGGGTGCAGATGTGGAGGAAGGCTAGCTGAGGTTGGTTAAGTCCGATTGTTACTATTATCAGGCCGAGTTGGCTTGAGGTTGAGAAGGCAACGATTTTTTTAATGTCATTTTGGGTTAGGGCGCATGTAGCTGTAAATAGGGTAGTTAAGGCACCAAGACAAAGACAAATGGTTAAAGCAGTTTGGTTGTTTTCTAAGAGCGGGCTTATTCGTACTAGAAGGAAGATCCCTGCAACAACTATGGTGCTTGAGTGTAATAGTGCAGACACTGGTGTGGGGCCTTCTATAGCAGATGGGAGTCAGGGGTGAAGTCCGAATTGGGCGGATTTTCCAGTGGCAGCTACGATTAGTCCAAGTAGTGGGAAGGTTAGGTCGAAGTCTTTAGCAGTGATGAACATTTGTTGCATTTCTCAGGAGTTGAGGTTGGTTGCTATTCATGCTATTGCGAAGATGAGTCCGACGTCCCCAACTCGGTTGTAAACAACTGCTTGTAGGGCTGCGGTGTTTGCATCTGCCCGACCGTATCACCATCCGATAAGTAGGAAAGACATGATTCCTACGCCTTCTCAGCCGATAAAGAGCTGGAATAAGTTGTTTGCTGTTACTAGGATAATTATTGCGATTAAGAAAACTAAGAGGTACTTAAAGAATCGGTTTATATACGGGTCTGCGTGTATGTATCAGGATGCAAATTCTAGAATTGATCATGTCACGTATAGTGCGATTGGTGTGAAGATAATAGAATAGTGGTCAAATTTGAAGCTAATATTAACGTCGAAAGCTGTGGTGTTTATTCAGTTTCATGATGTGATGATGGTTTCTGCTCCTTCGTTAAGGAATAGAAATAGTGGGAGCAGGCTGACGAAGAATGCTAATTTTACTGCAGTTTTTACGTGTGAGATGGCTCAGTCCTCTTTTTGGGGTTGAGGGTTAAGGGTTGAGAGGACGGGATAGATCAATAAGGAGAAAATAATAATTAAGCTAGATGTTATAATTACAGATGTAGGGTGCATAGCTACTACTTGGAGTTGCACCAAGAGTTTTTGGTTCCTAAGACCAACGGATGAACTATTATCCTTTAGGAGCAAGATTACGAGTAAAGCCTCGGAGTTCAACCGAGGGGGATGAAATTTAGCAGGATTCATGTGTCGTGCGGACCTTTCTCGGTGGATAAGAGGACTTTAACCTCTATTTTTAGAATCACAATCTACTGTTTTTGTTGAAACTATATCTACAACCTGTTCAGCCTCAGATTAGCTCGGGTTTAAGAATAAGCAGAAGTAAGGGCAGGAGGTGAAGGGCCATTAGAAGATGTTCTCGTGAATGTGATGGGTCGAGAGCAATAATGTGTGATGGGAGAGGGCCTCGCTGGGTCATTAGAAATATATAGAGGGAGTAGCTAGCAGTAATGAGGGTACCTGCCCCTGTTAGTACTAGTGTTCATCAGGATCAGTTAAATAGGGAGGTGATAATTATTAATTCTCCTATTAGATTGGGTAGCGGCGGTAAGGCTAGGTTGGCGAGGCTGGCAAGGAATCATCATGTTGTTATCAGGGGTAGAACGATTTGAAGGCCTCGTGCTAACAGCATGGTCCGGCTGTGCGTCCGTTCATAGTTTGTGTTGGCCAGGCAAAATAGGGCGGAGGATGTCAGTCCGTGGGCAATTATAAGAATTAGTGCTCCTGTGAATCCTCAGGGTGTTTGGATTAGGATGCCTCCTACTACCAGGCCCATATGGCTTACTGAGGAGTAAGCAATTAGGGACTTGAGGTCGGTTTGACGAAGACAAATAGAGCCTGTTATAATTACCCCCCACAGTGCGAAGATTAAGAAAGGGTAGGATAGTTCTTTGGTAAGGGGGTCTAGTATAATCATTATTCGTATTATTCCGTAACCTCCTAGTTTTAGTAGGACTGCTGCAAGTACTATTGATCCTGCGACAGGGGCTTCGACATGTGCTTTTGGCAGTCAGAGGTGGACCCCATATAGTGGTATTTTGACAAGGAATGCCAGTAGACAGCCTGCTCATCAGAGTTTGTCAGCATTGGATGAAAGGTGGAGAGGGTGGGAAAAGGGGAGGGTAAATAAAGATAAGGTTCCAGTGTGGTCTTGTAAGAGTAATAGAGCAACTAGAAGTGGGAGGGAACCTGCTAGGGTATAAAACAGGAAGTAAATGCCTGCGTTTAGACGTTCTGTTTGGTTACCTCAACGGGTAATAATAATTAGTGTTGGAATTAGGGTGGCTTCAAATATTACATAAAACATGATTACTTCAGTTGCACCGAAAGCCAAAATAAGAAAGATTTGTAGAGATGTAAGTAGCGAAATGTACATGCGCTGGCGGTTGATTGGCTCCGTGGCTGTATGGTTTTGGCTTGCAAGAATTATTAGGGGAAGAAGCCAGCATGTAAGAACTAAAAGAGGTGTGGACAGGGGGTCTGTTGCTATGAAGGGGTTTAAGGTGGATCAGCCTGTTTCTATGGTGTTTTTTAATCATGAGAGGCTTAGTAGAGCAATTACCATGCTGTGAGCAAGGGTTGTGGGTCAGAGGCATTTGGAAGGGGTTAGTCAGGCTGTTGGGACTAATATAAGAGTTGGAATAAGAATTTTTAGCATTGTAAGAGGTTTAAGCTTTGAAGACGATCGGTTCCGTGAGTTCGGGCTGTTGCTACTAGTAGGGCTAGTCCTGCACTTGCTTCGCAGGCTGAGAAGGCTAGTAGCAATATAGGGGCTGCACAAAAACTTGTGGAGTTTAATTGGAGGGTTCAAAGGGAGAGAGCAATGAACAGGGATAGTATCATTCCTTCTAAGCATAAGAGGGCGGAGAGAAGATGGGTTCGGTGGAATGCCAGGCCTGTGAGGCCTAAGATGAAAGCTGATGAGAAAGCGAAGTGAACGGGGGTCATAAGATAATTATGGACTTTAACCATAAGTGCTTGAGCCGAAATCAAATGTTTTTCTTAGACTAATTATCTATTCGGCTCAGTCTAGGCCCCCTTGGATTCATTCGTAGATTAGGCCTAGGGTGAGTAGGGCTAGAACGACGGAGGCTCATAAAAATGTTAGTGTTGGGGATGTTAGTTGGTCTCCTCAGGGGAGTGGTAGGAGGAGGGCAATTTCTAGGTCGAAGAGAAGGAATAGGATAGCGACAAGAAAAAATCGGAGGGAGAAGGGGAGTCGAGCTGTGCCCAAGGGGTCAAAACCACATTCATAAGGGGACAGTTTTTCGTGGTCGGGGCTTATTGAAGGAAGTCAGAAGGATAAGATAGCTAGGGCAATTGATAGTACTATAGCAATCGAAATTACAGTTGAGATTAAATTCATTATCTTTCCTTGGATTTAAACCAAGACCATGTGATTGGAAGTCACTTGTACTAACGTTAGTACTAGAAAGATTATGAACCTCATCAGTAGATAGAGATATAGAGGAATAGTCAGACAACGTCTACGAAGTGTCAGTATCATGCTGCTGCTTCGAATCCGAAGTGGTGTTCAGATGTAAAGTGGTATTGGACTTGTCGTAGGAGACAGACAGCTAGGAAGGTAGAGCCAATAATAACGTGTAGTCCGTGGAAGCCGGTTGCTACGAAGAATGTTGAGCCGTAAACACCGTCTGCAATTGTGAAGGGAGCTTCGTAGTATTCTAGGGCTTGAAGGAAGGTGAAGTAGAAGCCTAGGAGGATTGTTAGTGCGAGGGATTGGATGGCTTGTTTTCGTTCGCCCTCTATAATACTGTGGTGAGCTCAAGTGACAGTCACCCCTGAGGCAAGGAGAACAGCTGTGTTGAGTAAGGGTACTTCAAAGGGGTCTAGTGTGGTAATGCCTGTTGGGGGCCAGCAGCCTCCTAGTTCAGGGGTGGGAGCGAGGCTTGAGTGGTAGAAGGCTCAGAAAAAGCCTAAGAAGAAGAAGACTTCTGATGTAATAAATAGGATTATTCCGTATCGAAGGCCTTTTTGTACGGGGGGTGTGTGGTGTCCTTGGAATGTCCCTTCTCGTACGATGTCTCGTCATCATTGGTATATTGTTAAAAGGAGGAGGATAGTTCCTAAAACCATAAGTGTGGTGGAGTGGAAGTGGAACCAGATTGCAAGCCCTGATGTTATTAATAAAGCAGCAACTGCGCCTGTTAAAGGTCAAGGGCTTGGGTCGACTATATGATATGCATGTGCTTGATGTGCCATTAGATGTTTTCTTGTAGGTAAAGTGTTAGTAGGAGGACAAATACGTAGGCTTGAATTATTGCTACGGCGACTTCTAAAAGTGTCAGTAGTACTAGGACTATTGATGTAATGATAGCCACGGTTGGTATTATGGGCAGGAGGACAAATGCAGCCGTTGAAATTAGTTGAATTAAGAGATGGCCTGCTGTTAAGTTAGCAGTCAGTCGGACACCCAGAGCGAGGGGTCGAATAAATAGGCTAATTGTTTCGATAATAATTAGTATGGGAATCAAGAGGTTTGGGGTCCCTTCTGGCAGGAGGTGTCCTAAAGCATGGTTTGGTTGGTTTCGTATACCAATAATTACTGTGGCCATTCAAAGGGGTACTGCAAAGCCCAGGTTGAGGGAGAGTTGGGCAGTTGGGGTGAAGGTGTAGGGAAGGAGGCCTAGCATATTTAGTGAAATTAGGAAGATTATCAGTGAGGCTAGGATGGTGGCTCATTTGTGTCCGCCTACGTTTAGAGGAAGAAGTAGCTGGTGGGTGAAGCGGTTAATGAATGCACCTTGTAGGGTGAGAAGTCGGTTGTTTAGTCATCGGGTTGTGACTGTTGGGTAAAGGATGGAGGGGAATGTTAGTGCAAGTGCGATTAGAGGGATCCCAAGATAGGTCGTGCTTATAAATTGGTCAAAAAAGCTTACACTCAAGGTCAATTTCAAGGGGTGTTTTCTAGTTTTTGTGGTTTAAGTGATGTAGGTTCGTATGGGAAAGTGTGAGCTATTACTTTTTTAGGGAAGAAACCTAGAAATACTACTCAGGCAAAAAGTAGTGTACCAAATCAGGGTGTTGGAAGGAGCTGAGGCATGTCGCTAAGGGTGGTCGGTAATCACCAGTCTCTAGCTTAAAAGGCTAGCGCTAGTCCTATTTAGCTTCTTAGCGAGGCATCTTCGAGTATTAGAGATGACCAGTTTTCAAAGTGTTCTAGAGGGACGACTTCAACTACGATAGGTATGAAGCTATGGTTTGCACCGCAGATTTCGGAGCATTGTCCGTAGAATACCCCTGGGCGGGAAGTAACGAAGGCTGTTTGATTAAGACGGCCTGGGACTGCGTCTATTTTAATTCCGAGGGCTGGTACTGCTCATGAGTGAAGGACGTCTTCGGCAGATACAAGAACTCGTACTGGGGAGTCTAAGGGAACTACTATTCGGTGGTCGGCTTCTAGTAGGCGGAATTGGCCGGGGGTAAGGTCTTGCGTGGGGATTATATATGAGTCAAATCCGAGGTCTTCATAATCGGTATATTCGTAGCTTCAGTATCATTGATGGCCCATGGCTTTAATTGTAATGTGGGGGTCATTAATTTCGTCCATTAGGTAAAGAATACGAAGGGAAGGTAGTGCAATGAGAATAAGGATTACTGCGGGAAGAATTGTTCAAATAATTTCGATTTCTTGGGAGTCTAAAATATACTTGTTGGTCAGGTTGGTGGAGACCATGGCGACAATAATGTAAAGAACTAAAGTGCTGATAAGAAATACAATTATTAGTGCGTGATCATGGAAATGAAGGAGTTCTTCCATTACTGGTGAAGCTGCATCTTGTAAACCTAGTTGTGTGGGATGTGCCATTAATTAATAGACACGCGGGATTTCAACCCGCAACTTCGCCTTGACAAGGCACTATAAGGTTCTATTTTACTAGTGTCTATAAGAAAGTGACAGAACGGTTATGTGGTTGGCTTGAAACCAACATACGGGGGTTCAATTCCTCCCTTTCTCGTTAGCTTGATTGAACTTGGACGAATGCGGGCTCTTCAAATGTGTGGTAGGGTGGAGGGCAGCCGTGTAGTCATTCTACGTTGGTTGTGGTTAGTGCTACTGCTAGGACTTCACGTTTAGCGGCGAATGCTTCTCAAATAATAAATAGGAACATAATTACTGCTACAAGTGAAATTATAGAACCAATAGAGGAGACTGTGTTTCATAGGGTGTAAGCGTCTGGGTAGTCCGAGTATCGACGAGGCATTCCGGACAGGCCTAGGAAGTGTTGAGGGAAGAAGGTTAAATTTACTCCTACGAACATAATACCGAAGTGGATTTTTGTTCAGGTGCTGTGTAGGGTGTATCCTGTGAATAGAGGGAATCAGTGTACGAAGGCCGCTACAATGGCGAAAACAGCTCCTATAGAGAGTACGTAGTGGAAGTGGGCAACTACGTAGTATGTGTCATGTAGGACAATGTCTAGTGATGAATTAGCTAGGACGATTCCCGTTAGACCACCTACTGTAAAAAGGAAAATAAAGCCAAGGGCCCATAGAAGAGGGGTTTCTCATTTAATTGACCCTCCGTGAAGAGTAGCCAGTCAGCTAAAGACTTTTACACCAGTCGGAATTGCGATAATTATAGTAGCTGATGTGAAGTAGGCACGTGTATCTACGTCCATTCCGACTGTAAACATATGATGAGCTCATACAATAAACCCTAGTAGGCCAATTGCCATTATTGCTCATACTATTCCTATGTAACCGAATGGTTCTTTTTTACCGGAGTAGTATGCAACAATGTGAGAAATCATTCCGAAGCCAGGAAGAATAAGAATGTAAACTTCTGGGTGACCAAAGAATCAGAATAGGTGTTGGTAAAGGATTGGGTCTCCTCCACCTGCAGGGTCAAAGAAGGTGGTGTTAAGATTTCGGTCTGTTAGAAGCATTGTAATACCGGCGGCAAGGACAGGAAGGGAGAGGAGAAGAAGAACAGCTGTAATTAGGACAGCTCAAACAAATAGGGGTGTTTGATATTGAGAAATGGCAGGAGGTTTCATGTTGATAATTGTGGTAATGAAGTTGATTGCCCCCAGGATTGAGGAAATACCTGCTAAGTGTAGGGAGAAGATAGTTAGGTCAACAGAGGCACCTGCATGGGCTAGGTTACCAGCTAGGGGTGGGTAAACTGTTCAGCCAGTACCAGCACCAGCTTCTACTCCAGAGGAGGCTAGCAGAAGTAGGAAGGATGGTGGAAGGAGCCAGAAGCTTATGTTGTTCATTCGAGGGAATGCCATGTCGGGGGCACCAATTATTAATGGAATAAGTCAGTTTCCGAATCCACCGATCATAATTGGTATTACTATAAAGAAAATTATTACGAAAGCATGTGCCGTAACGATTACATTGTAGATTTGATCGTCGCCGAGTAGGGCACCGGGTTGGCTAAGTTCAGCCCGGATTAAGAGGCTAAGAGCTGTTCCCACTATACCGGCTCAGGCACCAAATACTAGATAAAGGGTACCAATGTCTTTGTGATTAGTCGAGAAAAATCAACGCGTGATGGCCACAGGTAGGATGGCTGAGTGTTTAAGCGGTGGATTGTAGCCCCATGGACAGAGGTTTAATCCCTCTTCTTACCAAGCTCCGAGGTGTATTTACATATTAGATTGCAAATCTGAAGAAGCGGATTAGATATCTGCCGGGGCTTTCCCCGCCTACTATTTTGTTATTAGGCGGGGAAAGTTAGATGGATGCTCGCTGGTTTGAGCGCTTAGCTGTTAACTAAGAGTTTGTAGGATCGAAGCCTGCCTGTCTAGTGCTATTTGTTTAGTGGGGGGTTAGAGGGTTTTCATTTTCATTTAGGGCTTTAATCCAAGTCCTAGCTATTGGGTGGGTGGAAGGCTTTAGCTTAATTAAAGTGTCTGTTTTGCATGCAGGTGATGTGGGTTAGTATCCCGCAAGTCTTATCAGGGGCTAGGGGATTTCCACCCCTATTTAGGGCTTTGAAGGCTCTTGGTTTGGTGCTTTAACCTAAGTCCCTTATATTGTAAGTAGTGCGGTCATGGTCGGGGTGAGAGGAAGGAGGGAAATGGTTGCCATGGTCGTAGTAGCAAGGGGTAGCGTGAGTTGGGAGGATGGAAGACGTCAGGGGGTTGTTCCTGTCACGTTATTTGGGGATATTGTGAGTGTTATTGCATAGGTTAACCGTAGGTAGAAATAAAGGCTTAGGAGGGCGGTTATTGCGGCTAGTGTAGCGGCTGGTGCTAGGTCTTGCTTGGTCAGTTCTTGGAGAATTAGTCATTTTGGTATAAATCCTGTTAGGGGAGGGAGACCTCCCAGGGAGAGGAGAATTAAAGGGACGAGGGATGTAAGTGCGGGGGCTTTGGCTCAGGAGGTGGCAAGTATATTAATGTTAGTGGCCTTGTTTAATTTAAATACAAGGAATGTTGAGGATGTTATGACTAGGTATGTTAATAGAGTTAATATAGTCAGCGAGGGGGAGAATTGTAATACTAGAATTATTCAGCCTAAGTGGGCGGTGGAAGAGTAAGCGAGAATTTTTCGTAGCTGTGTTTGATTGAGGCCTCCTCAGCCTCCAACAAGGGTGGAAGTGATTCCGAGTGCGATAAGAATAGTCGGGCTGGCAGGTTGAATTTGAATTAGCAGGGCGAAGGGGGCAAGTTTCTGTCAGGTTGATAGGATAAGCCCTGTGGTTAGGTCTAATCCTTGAAGTACTTCGGGCAGTCATGTGTGTAGTGGGGCTAGGCCGACTTTTAAGGAGAGGGCCAGGATAACTATTGTGGTTGCAAGGGGGTGAGATATTTGTTGAATGTCTCATTGACCGGTAAGTCAGGCGTTGGTAGTGCTAGCAAATAGTAGTGTTGCTGCCCCAGTTGCCTGGGTTAAAAAGTATTTAGTGGAGGCTTCAACTGCCCGGGGGTGATGCTGTTGAGCTATAAGGGGAATGATGGCTAGGGTATTAATCTCTAGTCCTATTCAGGCTAGGAGTCAGTGGGAACTTGCGAATGTGATTGTGGTCCCTAAGCCGAGGCCGAATAGTAGAGTGGCTAGAATATATGGGTTCATTAGGAAAGGCAGGATTTTAACCTGCATGTTTGGGGTATGGGCCCAAAAGCTTGTTTAGCTGACTTTACTTAGGAAGTGGTGTAATGGAAGCACTAAGAGTTTTGATCTCTTCAGATAGGGTTCGAGTCCCTTCTTTCTAAGGAGCTGGAGGGGCTTTAACCCTCATTATTCACTCTATCAAAGTGGCCCTTTACTTCAGGCACAGTTCCGTTGTTTACACTTGAGGTGGTAGTCCGGCGAATGCGATTGGGAGTGCAAGGTGTCAGATAACTAGGGCTAGTGTAAGTGGGAGGAAGTTTTTTCAGATGAGATGTATTAATTGGTCGTAGCGGAATCGTGGGTAAGAAGCTCGAACTCATAGGAAAAGTACGGAAAGAAGGGCTGCTTTTGTTATAAGATTGATAGCTGTAAATTCAGGGACAGAAGGGATATGTGAGGCTCCTAGGAATAAGGTAGCGGAGAGTGTGTTTATTAAAAGGATGTTCGCGTATTCTGCGAGAAAGAACAGGGCGAAAGGACCTCCTGCATATTCTACGTTAAAGCCTGAGACTAATTCTGATTCACCTTCAGTTAGGTCGAAAGGTGCTCGATTGGTTTCTGCTAAAGTAGAAATATACCATATTGCGGCTAAGGGTCAGGCTGGCAGTAGAAGTCAAATTGCTTCTTGGGCGGTGTTGAAGATTTGAAGGGTGAACCCTCCGGTAAAAATAATAGCGTTTAAAAGAATTAGCCCTAGGCTAACCTCATAGGAAATAGTTTGTGCTACAGCTCGGAGGGCCCCGATTAGGGCGTATTTTGAGTTGGACGCTCAGCCTGAGCCAAGAATGGAATATACTGCTAGGCTTGAGAGAGCTAGAATAAAAAGAATACCTAGGTTTAGGTCCAGGATCGGGTAGGGTATGGGCAAGGGGGCTCATAAGGTAAGGGCTAGGGTGAGGGCAAGTATTGGGGCCAGGAGAAATAGAATTGGGGAAGCAGTCGAGGGTCGAACTGGCTCTTTAGTAAATAGTTTGACTCCGTCGGCGATAGGTTGAAGTAGGCCGTAGGGTCCGACAATGTTGGGACCTTTTCGGAATTGTATGTAGCCTAAGACTTTTCGTTCAACTAGAGTGAGGAAGGCGACTGCTAGGAGTACAGGTACGATATAGGCTAAAGGGTTAATAATGTGTGTGAAAAGTGTTGAGATCATAGTTGGAGAGAGGATTTGAACCTCTGTGTAAAGGGCTTAGATCTTTTGCAATTGCCGGGCTCTGCCACTCCAACATGCCCTTTTCTCGGGTGTAGCGGTTAACGCTCCTTTGTCTGTTTGAGTTGATTACATCAGGTCGGGGTAAGGCATGCTTTGGGTATGGGCCTTCTCTTTTCGGTCCTTTCGTACTAGAAAAGGTCGTAGCATAGATAGAAACCGACCTGGATTACTCCGGTCTGAACTCAGATCACGTAGGACTTTAATCGTTGAACAAACGAACCCTTAATAGCGGCTGCACCATTAGGATGTCCTGATCCAACATCGAGGTCGTAAACCCCCTCGTCGATATGGACTCTAGGAGGAGATTGCGCTGTTATCCCTAGGGTAACTCGGTTCATTGATCGGCATTGCCGGATCTAGTTGGTCAGAAGTTCTGTTAATTAGAGCTGTAGCTCTTAGTTGTAAACGTTGTACATTCAGTCCGTGCGGGGGTTTTTTGTTTCTCCGCGGTCGCCCCAACCAAAGACATGGGGCAGGGTTTAATTAACTTATGTCCTTTTAGTTAGGGCTGGTGATTATAATCTGCCTTGGTGTCTAAAGCTCCATAGGGTCTTCTCGTCTTATGATTTCATCCCCGCTTCTGCACGGGGAAATCAATTTCATTGACTTGAAAGAGGAGACAGTCAAGCCCTCGTTATGCCATTCATACAGGTCTCCATTTAAAAGACAAGTGATTGCGCTACCTTCGCACGGTCAAAATACCGCGGCCGTTAAACATATAGTCACAGGGCAGGCGGGACCTCTTATATTTTTTGTTTAGCAAGAGGCGATGTTTTTGGTAAACAGGCGAGGCTGAGTGTGTTTGCCGAGTTCCTTCTCTTTCTTTTAGTCTTTCCTTAGGGGCACACCTGTGTGGGGGTAACGGTTGTTTATAGTTGGGTGTTTTTCTGGTTGTTTTATTTGTGGTTCAGTTCCCTCTGTTGTTGGGTCCGTTAAGTTTCGGTGGGTAATCCGTTTCCGATTTACACATGTGCAAGGAGAGAGATGTTAAGCTCCCTTATATACTCATTTTAGCAGGGTCACCCCCATGTCTGCATGGGGCGGCCCGGTAGGATAAGGGGAGTAAGAATAGGTGATCGGGACTTAGGGTCTTAAAGGTAGTGTATCTGAGCTTTAACGCTTTTTGTTGGGATGGCTGCTCTTAGGCCCACCATAATATACTGCCTTAAATAATTTTGATCTTTTTCCTCCTATATAAAGTTGTATCTTGTTTCAAAGGGGCTGTACCCCCTTTGACTAACTCTCTCGGTTTCTTATAAAATCTGTTAAGGTGAAAGGATTTGTAGAAGGGAGAAGCCGGGAGGCTGAACTTCTATCCAGTTTGCGGGCAACCAGCTATTACTAAGTTCGGTAGGTTTGTCACCTCTACTCGAAGCTCTTCCCACTCTTTTGCCACAGAGACGGGTTCGCCCTATTTTTAGGCTGTCTTGGAGTAGCTCACTTAGTTTCGGGTTGTCAAACTAAAGTGCACTTTGCTTGGGCTTCACTGGCTAAATCATGATGCAAAAGGTACAAGGTAATATCTTTGCTTTTTTAGGCTTCACTTGTTTATTTCATTTGTTTTTCAGCGTTCCCTTGCGGTACTTTCTCTATCGCTCCGATATTCCTTTTCTGTCGCCCATACTAAGGGGGAAAAATGATTTGTTGTGCGGGTATTGGTGTTTTTGGGTTTAGTTAGTGTGTCTTGTTGTTTTTGGTTTAGGGTGGGCTAGCGAGTCGGCATCAGGGCAACTCGATTTTAACGAGTACTATCTCAGTGTAAGAGAGAAGTTCTGGCGTTGAACTATGCTCTGGATTTTAGCCAAGTGCACCTTCCGGTACACTTACCATGTTACGACTTGCCTCCCCTTTGCTGTTAAAAGATTTTAAGTAGGATTGTGTGAGCTCGCTCGGGGAGAGTGACGGGCGGTGTGTGCGCGCTTCAGGGCCAGTTTCAGCAGAACGCTCTATTTTCTGCTTACTGCTAAATCCTCCTTCTAGATACACGTTTCAGTGATATTTTTCGTAATTCCCTGTAATAGGGAATGTAGCCCATTTCTTCCCTTTTCATACGCTACACCTCGACCTGACGTTTTGGGCTGTGCCAATTGTGCTTACTGAAGGGCCTTCATAGGGTAAGCTGACGACGGCGGTATATAGGCGGGGAGGGCAAGAAAAGGTGAGGTTGAACGGGGGTTATCGGTTTCAGAACAGGCTCCTCTAGGTGGGTCTAAAGCACCGCCAAGTCCTTTGGGTTTTAAGCTGTTGCTCGTAGTCCCCGGGCGGATAGTGGGTGTAAAAAACTATCAATGTTTAGGGCAAAGCATAGTGGGGTATCTAATCCCAGTTTGTGCCTTGGCTTTCGTGGGTTCAGGTATAATAAGGCCACTTTCGTAGTTGTTCTTCTTACTTTCGGGAGCGTATAACAGCTTTGTAAGTGTTCAGCTTTAGTATTTATTTAACCTTAACCACTCTTTACGCCGATGCCTATCAACTTGGGCCTCTCGTATAACCGCGGTAGCTGGCACGAGTTTTACCGGCCCTTTTAACCATAACTAAGTCAAGTTTACACTTATTGGCTTAATGTTTATCACTGCTGGTTTCCCTTGGGGGTGTGGCTAAGCAAGGTGTCGTGGGCTACTTGAATGTGCCTGATACCAGCTCCTTGTTTCCAAATAGGGGACTGTAGGGCATTCTCACGGGGGTGCGGATACTTGCATGTGTAAATTTGGCTAAAGCTGATAGGAAAGTCAGGACCAAGCCTTTATGCTTTCGAGACTTTACTAGAGCCCGTCTTAACATCTTCAGTGTTATGCTTTGATTTAAGCTACGATAGC